TAGAGTTTCTTTTCGAAAAGCGATGAAAAAGGCTATTGAATTAACTGAACAAGCAGATACAAAAGGAATTCAAGTACAAATTTCAGGGCGTATCGACGGAAAAGAAATTGCGCGTGTCGAATGGATCAGAGAGGGCAGGGTTCCCCTCCAAACCATTCGAGCTAAAATTGATTATTGTTCTTATACAGTTCGAACTATCTATGGGGTTTTAGGCATAAAAATTTGGATATTTATAGACGGGTAATAATAAACCTTTACTTGTCTTTCCCGTCGATCCAGCGATGGAACAAAAAAATAGAAATTCGTTCCCTTTTTCTGTTCAACCAAAATAAAACCAAAATGAACAATTCTAATTCTATAAGGTTGAATAAAAATTAGATCGACCCTTTGAAAATAATTGCTATGCTTAGTGTGCGACTCGTTGGTTTTTTAGGGTTAGGGTTAAAGAAAAAAAAAAAGACCAGCCTCTTTGTATAAACAAATAACTATAGAACTAATAACCAACTCATCACTTCACATTATCTGGATCCAAAGAACCAGTCAAGATATGATATATCGGTCATATCACTGTAGCAACTGAAATCTTTTTTGCATAAACAAAAGAAAAATAAATCTGATTCTAAGTTGTGAAGCGAAGAAGAAAGATGTGGATAAATGGAAGGGTGAAAGAAGGGGAGAAACAAACAAAACCAGCGATATAAAATTCCATCCAATATGTAAGGTTTATGAGTCATCTCATAAAAAAGCAGTGTAATAAAGCATTAATCAATATGGATTCATAAAAAAGAAAATGAATCTGTTCATAGAACAAAAAAAAATAAGAGCTTCGAGCTAATAAAGATTAAGAAAATTGGCTTAACAAAAAATTTCATTATGAGCTCCATTGTAGAAATCAGACCTAACCATTAAGTAAGAAGCGATGGGAACGATGGAACCTGTGAATCCAAATCTATTGACAACAGACTCATTGATCGGGATGGCGAAACAAACCAGAGACTAATTCCTTCATTTATTGGGAAAAGAAAAGTCATGAGTTAACCCTACAACTGAAATAGCACCGAAAAGAGTAAATATTCGCCCGTGAAAACTTTATTTTCTTGAATTGATAATTTTTGGTCAATACA